TATATAAATATAAAGAAAAAAACAAAAGAAAATAAGAAAAAAGAAGAGTACAAAAGAAAAGAAAACAAAAGAAAAGACAACAAAAGAGAGGATAAAGCACGAATAAAAATCGCTGAAACCTGGGATACAATTTTTTTTGCTCAAGTAATAAGAGGTTGTACTTTAGTAACTCAATCGATTCTTAGAAAATATATTATATTACCCTCATTAATAATAACTAAAAATATCATTCGGATATTATTTTTTCAAACTCCCGAATGGTCCGACGATTTAAAGAATTGGGGTAGAGAGATGCATGTTAAATGTACCTATAATGGAGTTCAGATCTCAGAAAAACAATTTCCGAAAAATTGGTTAACAAGTGGGATTCAAATAAAGATCCTATTTCCTTTTCGTTTAAAACCTTGGCACAGATCTAAGTTAAAATTCCCTTATACTTCTAAAAAAAAAAAAAAAAAGAAAGTACAAGAAAAGGATTTTTGTTTTTTAACAGTTTGGGGAATGGAAACGGAATTTCCTTTTGGTTCTCCCAAAAAACGGCTTTCAATTTTTAAACCCATCTTTAAAAAACTTGAAAAAAAAATTAGAAAGAGAACAAAAAATGGTTTTCAAGTTATACCTATTTTAGAAGAAAGAACAAAATTATTTCAAAATTCATCAAAAGAAAAAAACTACTGGTTCATCAAAAACATTTTTTTTAGACAAAAAACAATAAAGAAACTTTCAAAATCAAAAATAAATCAAAATTTTTTATCGGAATTTAGAGAAGTAGATGAATTAAATGAAAATAAAAAAAAAAAAGATTCGATAATCAATAACAACCATCATATGGTTTCGAAATTGTCCACTCGAATTAGACCTATACCGTGTACAAATTATTCACTGATAGAAAAAAAAATGAAAGATCTTTCGGCTAGAAGAAAGATAATTCTAAATCAAATAGAAAAATTTACAAAAGAAAAGAATAAAAAAAATCGAACTTCAGAAAAAACTATTAGTCTTAAAAAAATAAAAAGAAGTTCTAATGTTAAAAAATTCGACTCATCAAACAAAATTTCATACATATTAAAAAAAAAAAATGCTCGATTATCACGTAAATTTTACTTTTTTATAAAAATTTTGATTGAAAATATATACATAGATATCTTTTTAAGTATCATTAATATTCCAAGGCTCAATGCACATCTTTTTCTTGAATCAATAAAAAAGATTATTACTAAATACATTTCCAATAATGAATCAAAAAAAAAAAAAATCGATAAACCAAATCAAAAAAAATTTCACTTTATTTCGATTATAAAAAAGTCAAGAGATATCGCTGTTATTAATAAGAATTCAAAAATTTTTTGTGATATATCTTTCTTATCACAAGCCTATGTATTTTACAAACTATCACAAAGAAAAATTCTTAACTTATATAAATTAAGATCAATCTTTGAATACCATAACCTTTTTCTTAAGAATGAAATAAAAGATTATTTTATAGACCAAGGATTATTTAATTCGAAATTAAAAGAAAAAAATTTGATAAATTCTTTTTCTTTAATGAATCAACGGAAAACCTGGTTAAGAAGTCATTATCAATATAAATATGATTTATCTCATCTTAGATGGTCTAGATTAATGCCAGAAAAATGGCGAAATAGAATCTATCAACACCATATGGCTGAAAATCAAAAATTAAGCAAATGGAATTTAGATGAACAAGACCAATTAATTCATTATGACAATAAATTTGAGGTAAACTTATTTTCGAATCAACAGCAAAAGAATAATTTAAAAAAAAAAAAACACGCTAAATATAGTCTTTTATCATCTAAATCTATTAATTATGAAAAAAAGACGGACTTTTCCATTTATGAATCACCAACTAATAAAGAAACGATTCTTTATAATTCCAACACAAATAAAAGCAAATTATTTGACATCTTAGAAGGTATTCCTATGACTAATTATCTAGCGGAAAATGATATTATCGATATCGAGAAAAGTCCAAACCGAAAATATTTTGATTGGCGACTTATCCATTTTTGTCTTAGAAAGAGGGTCGATATTGAGTCCTGGATCGATACCGGAAGCAAAGATAAAAAAAACACTAAAACTCCAACTAATAAATATCAAATAATTTCTAAAATTGATAAGAAAAAAAATTCTTTTGTTCCAATTTACCAAGATCAAGAAATTAATGCATCTAAGCAAACCTACCTTTTTTTTGATTGGATGGGAATGAATAAAGAAATACAAAATAGTCTCATATTGAATTTTGAAATTTGGTTCTTTCGAAAATTTGTAATACTTTACAACACATATAAGAAAAAACCATGGACAATACCGATTCAATTTCTTCTTTTAAATTTTCATAGAAATAAAAATATTAGTAACAATAAGAAAATCAACGGGAATAAAAAAGGCGACCTTCTTATATCTATATCATCGAATAAAAACAAAATTATTGAATTAGAGAATAGAAATAATGAAGAAAAAGATATTGACGACGATTATATGGGATTAGATATGACAAAACATAGAAATAAAAAGCAAAACAAAAGTCATACAGAAGTAGAGCTTGATTTCTTCCTAAAAGAGTATTTATGTTTTCAATTAAGATGGAATGTTTCTTTAAATCAAAAAATAATTGATAATATCAAAACATATTGTTTCCTACTTAGACTGACAAATCCACGAGAAATTATTATATCGGCTATTCAAAGGAAAGAACTAAATCTGAATATTCTGATGGTTCAGAAAGATGTAACTCTTACAGAATTGATGAAAAAGAGAATATTGATTATCGAACCTGTTCGTCTGTCGATAAAAACTGATGGACAATTTCTTTTGTATCAAATGGTGGGTATCTTATTAGTTCATAAGAACAAAGAACAAATTAATAAAAAATATAGAGAAAAATTCTATGTTGATAAAAATAAAAAGACTTTTAACGATGAAAGATATTCCAAGATAATTGGAAATAGAGAAAAAAATGATTATGATTTACTTGTTCCTGAAAATATTTTATCCCCTAAATGTCGTAGAGAATTAAGAATTCGAATTTCTTTCAATTTTAAAAATAAAAACGATATTCATATAAATACAGAAATTTTCAATGGTAATAACATAAAAAAAGGGAGTCCCGTTTTGGAGAAAACCAAACGTTTTTGGAGAGAAAAAAATAAATTAATTAAATCGAAATTTTTTCTTTGGCCCAATTTTCGATTAGAGGATTTAGCTTGTATGAATCGCTATTGGTTCGATACTAATAATGGCAGTCGGTTCAGTATGGTAAGAATATATATATATCCGCGTATCCGCGGTTGAAATTTTAATAAGGGCGAATTTTTCATATATATTATATATATCATAGCTTATTTGGTATAGTATATGAAATAGTATATGAAACGAAGAAGATAGCCGCCTTATTCTTTTATCCTCCATATTCCATTCGGGTACATAGAATTCAATCATCTATCAATTAGATCTAGAAATAGAAATGAAATGAATCAATGGAATTTTTTTTTACTTTTTTTTAGTTAGAATTTTTTTCTTCTTTGTAAGCGACAAAATAGACAACCCTTAAAATTTTTGATTGATTAATTCAAAATTCTGTCAAATAGAATTTTGAATTACTAACAAAGTAAACTAACAAAGTAAAGATTTTTGTGTATACAAAATTAAGATGAACTGACATTATTTATTAATAGAATACATTTATTAATTTATTATTATTACTGATCAATAAAAAAGATCTTAAACTTAAAACTAAAAAAAGGGGGGAGTCCTTGTTTTATGGTAAAAAATTCATTCATTTCAGTTATTTCACAAAAAGAAAAAGACGAAAACAAGGGATCCGCTGAATTTCAAATAGTAAGTTTCACAAATAAGATACGAAGACTTACTTCACATTTGGAATTGCATAGAAAAGACTATTTATCTCAGAGAGGTTTGCGGAAAATTTTAGGAAAACGCCAACGACTGTTGTCGTATTTAGAAAAAAAAAAAATAAAGTACGTTATAAAGAATTAATTAGTCGGTTGGATATTCGGAAGTTAAAAGGAAGTTAAAAACTCATTAATTTCTTAATTTGAAGAGTTTTGTTGAATTATTTGATTTATTCGATCTTGAGATGAACTTCTTTTTGTTTTCAGTAACTCGTGGAATAGATCGAGGAAACTCCTATGAATATACCAGCTAAACGAAAAGACCTTATGATAGTGAATATGGGTCCCCACCACCCATCGATGCACGGTGTTCTTCGACTCATCATTACTCTAGACGGTGAGGATGTTATTGATTGTGAACCAATATTAGGTTATTTACACAGAGGAATGGAAAAAATTGCAGAAAATCGAACAATTATACAGTATTTGCCCTATGTAACACGATGGGATTATTTGGCTACTATGTTCACAGAAGCAATAACAGTAAACGGTCCAGAACTGTTAGGAAATATTCAAGTGCCAAAAAGGGCTGGCTATATTAGAGTAATTATGTTGGAATTAAGTCGTATAGCTTCTCATTTGTTATGGCTTGGGCCTTTTATGGCAGATATTGGTACACAGACTCCTTTCTTCTATATTTTTAGAGAGAGAGAGTTAATATATGATTTATTTGAAGCTGCCACTGGTATGAGAATGATGCATAATTATTTTCGTATCGGGGGGGTAGGGGCTGATCTACCTCATGGTTGGATAGATAAATGTTTGGATTTTTGCAATTATTTTTTAACAGGAGTTGTTGAATATCAAAAACTTATTACACGAAATCCTATTTTTTTAGAACGAGTTGAAGGAGTAGGTATTGTTGGTGCGGAGGAAGCAATAAATTGGGGGTTATCGGGACCAATGTTACGAGCTTCCGGAGTACAATGGGATCTTCGAAAAGTTGATCATTATGAGTCTTACGACGAATTTGATTGGGAAGTCCAGTGGCAAAAAGAAGGAGATTCATTAGCTCGTTATTTAGTCCGAATTGGTGAAATGCTGGAATCTATAAAAATTATTCAACAGGCTCTTGAAGGCATTCCAGGGGGGCCCTATGAGAATTTAGAAACCCGACGCTTTGATAGAGAAAAGGATCCGGAATGGAACGATTTTGAATATCGATTCATTAGTAAAAAAACTTCTCCTACTTTTGAATTACCGAAACAAGAACTTTATGTCAGAGTGGAAGCCCCAAAAGGAGAATTGGGAATTTTTCTGATAGGGGATCAGAGCGGGTTTCCTTGGAGATGGAAAATTCGACCACCAGGTTTTATCAATTTGCAAATTCTTCCTGAATTAGTTAAAAGAATGAAATTGGCTGATATTATGACAATACTAGGTAGTATAGATATCATTATGGGAGAAGTTGATCGTTGAAATGATAATTGATACAACAGAAGTACAAGCTATCCATTCTTTTGCTAGCTTAGAATCCTTAAACGAAGTTTATGGAATTATATGGGAGTTTGTTCCTATTTTGACTCTTGTATTGGGAATCACACTAAGCATACTAGTAATTGTATGGTTAGAAAGAGAAATATCCGCAGGGATACAACAACGCATTGGACCCGAATATGGAGGTCCTTTAGGAGTTCTTCAAGCTCTAGCGGATGGGACAAAACTACTTTTCAAAGAGAATCTTTTTCCATCTAGGGGGGATACTCATTTATTCAGTATTGGACCATCTATAGCAGTTATATCAACTCTCTTAAGCTATTCAGTAATTCCTTTTGGCTATCACGTTGTTTTAACCGATCTAAATAGTGGTGTTTTTTTATGGATTGCCATTTCAAGTATTGCTCCCGTTGGACTTCTTATGTCAGGATATGGATCAAATAATAAATATTCCTTTTTAGGTGGTCTACGAGCTGCTGCTCAATCGATTAGTTATGAAATACCTTTAACTATTTGTATCTTAGCCATATCTCTACGTGCGACTCGTTGAAACAGAAATTTCTCGCTATTATTTTTAGGAAGAAAGTTAAATGAATTGAATAGATATCTTCATTTTTTATTCATCAATTTGGTTCATGAACTAAATTGGATAGTTATATGAGTGAAAAAAAAAAAAACAACTTCGAAATTTGCAGTAAAAAAATTGAGACTCATTTCCTAGGTACAAGAATAAAAAGGAAAACAGAAATAAACATAAAAAAAGAAGACCATTTGCCCCGAAATTGGTTGATTAGTCATCCTAACTTGAAGCGGGCTCAAAAAATCAACTTTATGGAGTTTTCACTATTATTTTATTTATAGGTATTCTCCATAGGTATTACCCTAATGCTAACAAGTGATTGAGCAAAAATGAAATGAGTGGATGGTTAGGAACACGAAGATACATAAAGGATTAGTAATAGAGATTTTTAAAATTATCGAAAAAACTATTTCGACAAAAAGTATATTAATCGGGGCTTTAAATTCGTAGAAATGATCCGGCAGTGCCCCCCATGATTCCAATTCAGAGTATGCTCCTATCCAACAATTAAAGAACTGACTATCCGGAACGAAATAATCCTTTCCTTTTTTTTAACCCCCTTGTCATTTCGTTTTTTCAGAAAGAAGAATAAGAACGAAAAAAAAAGAATCGAATTACAATAATTACAATAGAAAAAAAAGAAAAATCCATTTTTTTTATTCTTTTCTCCTATATGGATATTCATAGAGATAGCATTCATGTCATAATTCGGGTCTCGTAATAGAAAATGATAGGTTGAAATATCTATTTGGTATTTTAACAAGTAATTTTACAAAGAGTATTTTATTGAAGGATTAAAGTTATTACTCAAGAAAGAAAAATTTAAATTATTAAAGGTAAAGGATAAGATCAATTCCGAAGTAATTTTGTATTTTTAGTATTCTAACAGATAGAATTTCATTGCTCGAATTTTGGAACGTCGATAGATTTTATCTTATTTTGATCCGCTCTATTCTATTCTACAAATATATCAAAATAAATAATACAATTGATCTGTTCCTTAAATTTATTTTTGGACTTCGAGGAGCCGTATGAGGTAAGAATCTCATGTACGGTTCTGGAATAGCGATGAGAACAGTGATGTTATCACCGACTATGATTATCTAACAGTTCAAGTACAGTTGATATAGTTGAGGCACAAGCAAAATCTGGTTTTTGGGGTTGGAATTTGTGGCGTCAACCGATAGGATTTTTTATTTTTTTTATTTCTTCTCTAGCAGAATGTGAAAGATTACCTTTTGATTTGCCAGAAGCAGAAGAAGAATTAGTAGCAGGTTATCAAACGGAATATTCGGGTATTAAATTTGGTTTATTTTATATTGCTTCCTATTTAAACTTATTAGTTTCTTCATTATTTGTAACAGTTCTTTACTTGGGCGGTTGGAATATCTGTATTCCGTATATATTTGTTCATGAGTTTTTTGAAATAAATAACATAAGCGGAGTCGTTGGACCAACAATTGGTATCTTTATTACATTGGTTAAAACTTATTTGTTCTTGTTCATTCCTATCACAACAAGATGGACTTTACCTAGACTACGAATGGACCAACTTTTAAATCTTGGATGGAAATTTCTTTTACCAATTTCCCTCGGTAATCTATTATTAACAATCTCTTTCCAACTCCTTTCACTATAAAAAAAAAATAAAAAAAGAAATTCTAATATTAAATATTAATTAATAATAATAAAGAAAACTATAAAAAAAGAATATTATGATTTGTCTTCAACTCAAACAAGAGAAAAAAAATCAAATTATTCATAAAAATTTACGCTATGTTTCCCATGGTAACTGGGTTCATGAATTATGGGCAACAAACCATACGAGCCACAAGGTACATTGGTCAAAGTTTCATGATTACCTTATCCCATGCAAATCGTTTACCTGTAACTATTCAATATCCTTATGAAAAATTAATCACATCGGAGCGTTTCCGGGGTCGAATACATTTCGAATTTGATAAATGCATTGCTTGTGAAGTATGTGTTCGTGTATGCCCTATAGATCTGCCTGTTGTTGATTGGAAATTGGAAACTGACATTCGAAAGAAACGGTTGCTTAATTATAGTATTGATTTCGGAATCTGTATATTTTGCGGCAACTGTGTTGAGTATTGTCCAACAAATTGTTTATCAATGACGGAAGAATATGAGCTTTCTACTTATGATCGTCATGAATTGAATTATAATCAAATTGCTTTGGGTCGTTTACCAATATCAGTAGTTGACGATTATACGATTCGAACAATTTTAAATTCAACTAAAAAAAAATGGATAAACCACTTTGATTGATTTAAAAATACAATTATTAAACTAAAAAAAGGAAAGTTCCGTTTTGATCTAAAAGTATGGAAGGGGTTTTCTTTCATTTTCTTAGTCAATGACTACAAAAATTCGAAATTCCAACTATTGATTTGATTGATGAGAAAATTGCATCGAAATTTAATTTGGATTGACAATCTATTAAGATATCTATAATTCTATCCAAAATTCTTTCGAGAATAAAATTTGAATACCTTTTCTTTTTCAAGAAATTCAAGAAAGAATGAAATTAGTTCAATAGTTGTAAATATAGTAAGTAATAGACCCCCTCGAATTTAAAATTAAGAAGCCTATAATAATAATAAAATAAAAAATAATCAAAATATAAAATATAAAAAAGTTTTTCCTGGTCAAGTCAATAGTCAATAAGGTCATGAAAAAACAATTCAATTTTTTTATTTCTTATTTTACGTGCAATGGATTCACCTGGACTAATACATGATTTTCTTTTAGTCTTTCTGGGATTAGGTCTTATATTAGGAGGTTTAGGGGTAGTATTATTTACCAACCCAATTTATTCTGCCTTTTCATTAGGATTCGTTCTTGTTTGTATATCTTTAGTTTATATTTTATCAAACTCTCATTTTGTAGCTGCTGCACAGCTCCTTATTTATGTGGGAGCTATAAATGTTTTAATTATATTTGCCGTAATGTTCATGAATGGTTCAGAATATTACAAAGATTTGAATCTTTGGAATGTTGGAAATGGGGTTACTTCCTTAATTTGTACAAGTATTTTTGTTTCACTAATTACTATTATTCCCGATACGTCATGGTACGGAATTATTTGGACTACAACAAAAAATCAGATTATAGAACAAGATTTGATAAGTAATGGTCAACAAATTGGAATTCATTTAGCAACAGATTTTTTTCTTCCATTTGAATTCATTTCAATAATTCTTTTAGTTGCTTTGATAGGTGCGATTGCTGTGGCTCGTCAGTAAGAAATTTTTCGAATTAATAATCGAAATCAAAATTAAAACTGTTTTCTATGTTATCACATCTCTTTTCCTTCAATTTTATTTAAAGATTATTTATAAAGATTATTTATGTATAAATGTATAAATTCTTTTATTTGATCTATTATCCATATATTTATTTGTTCAGTACTTATGATATTCTTAATTCGAGTCAATCTCAGGTGGAATTGTTGTTCATATTGAACTAAATCGAAATTGAAAAATTGATAAGGAGTCGGTCAATGATGCTCGAGCATGTACTTATTTTGAGTGCCTTTTTATTTTCTATCGGTATCTATGGATTAATCACGAGTCGAAATATGGTTAGAGCCCTTATGTGTCTTGAACTTATACTGAATGCTGTTAATATAAATTTCGTAACATTTTCTGATTTTTTTGATAATCGCCAACTAAAAGGAAATATTTTTTCAATTTTTGTTATAGCTATCGCAGCCGCTGAAGCAGCTATTGGACCGGCTATTGTTTCGTCAATTTATCGTAATAGAAAATCCACCTGTATCAATCAATCGAATTTGTTGAATAAGTAGTATTAATTGTTATAGAATATAATTTTCATATTTATTAATTTGAGCTGGTATGTATGATATCTAAGTTGTCTGATCATGTTTGTGAAAACGTAAGAAATTAAAATATTTTGGCTCTATCTCAGAAGTTGATCCAGAATTGAGAAAATTTCTGGTAAATCATTGATTCATCTAGTTTATAAATATATGCTGATTCATTTAGAAATTTACTAGATTGAAATTTTATGACGTTAAAAAAATTTTTAATCCAATGTCACATTCAGTAAAAATTTATGATACATGTATAGGGTGTACTCAATGTGTCCGAGCCTGTCCCACGGATGTATTAGAAATGATACCTTGGGATGGGTGTAAATCCAAGCAAATTGCTTCCGCTCCAAGAACGGAGGATTGTGTCGGTTGTAAAAGATGTGAATCCGCTTGTCCAACAGATTTCTTGAGTGTTCGAGTTTATTTATGGCATGAAACAACTCGAAGCATGGGTCTAGCTTATTGATAGTTTCCAGAAAAACCCACTTGAATACATTTGCTTTTTTGTTTACCGACAAAAACCCGTACTCGAAAAAATATTTTCTAGCACGGGTTTTTCCAGTCTAAGCGTATCTTGTCTTTACCACGAATTCTTTTCCTTGGTTAACAATATTTGTAGTTTTACCGATAGTGGCGGGTTTCTTAATTTTCTTTTTCCCTCATAGAGGAAATAAGGTAATTAGGTGGTATACTTTATATATATGTATAGTAGAACTCCTTTTAATAACTTATGCGTTCTCTTATTATTTTCAATTTGAGGACCCATTAATACAATTAGCAGAAGATTATAAATGGATCCCGTTTTTTGATTTGTACTGGAGATTGGGAATAGATGGATTTTCTTTAGGACCTATTTTACTGACAGGATTTATCACCACTTTAGCGACTTTAGCGGCTTGGCCGATTACTCGGGATTCAAAATTATTCAATTTTCTGATGTTGGCAATGTATAGTGCTCAAATAGGATTATTTTCATCTCAAGATCTTTTACTTTTTTTTATCATGTGGGAGTTAGAATTACTTCCCGTCTATCTACTTCTTTCCATGTGGGGGGGAAAGAAACGTCTGTATTCCGCTACAAAGTTTATTTTGTATACTGCAGGCGGTTCGGTTTTTTTATTAATGGGAACTTTAGGTATCGCTTTATATGGTTCTAATGAACCAACATTTAATTTTGAAACATCAGCCAATCAATCATATCCTGTGGGACTAGAAATATTTTTCTATATTGGATTTCTTATTGCTTTTGCTGTCAAATCACCGATTATACCCTTACATACATGGTTACCAGACACTCATGGGGAAGCACATTACAGTACTTGTATGCTTCTAGCCGGAATCCTATTAAAAATGGGGGCGTATGGATTGATTCGAATCAATATGGAATTATTACCTCATGCTCATTCTATCTTCTCCTCCTGGTTGATAATAATAGGCGTAATGCAAATAATCTATGCAGCTTCAACATCTCCCGGTCAACGAAATTTAAAAAAAAGAATAGCCTATTCTTCTGTATCTCATATGGGTTTCATAATTATAGGAATTTGCTCTATAAGTGATATGGGACTCAATGGAGCTATTTTACAAATTCTATCCCATGGATTTATTGGTGCTGCACTCTTTTTCTTGGCAGGAACTGGTTATGATAGAATACGTCGTCTTTATCTTGACGAAATGGGCGGAATGGCTCCCTTAATGCCAAAACTATTCACGACCTTCAGTATTTTATCACTAGCTTCCCTTGCATTACCGGGCATGAGTGGTTTTTTTGCGGAATTGATAGTCTTTTTTGGACTAATTAGTGGCCAAAAATACCTTTTAACGACAAAAATATTAATTACTATCGTAATGGCAGTTGGAATGATATTAACTCCTATTTATTTATTATCTATGTTACGACAGATGTTCTATGGATACAAACTGTTTAATGCTCCAAACTCTTATTTTTTTGATTCTGGACCTCGGGAATTATTTGTTTCGATCTCTATCCTTCTGCCTGTAATAAGTATTGGTATTTATCCGGATTTAGTTTTCTCATTATCAATTGACAGAGTCGAAGCTATTCTATCTAATTATTTTTATAGATAGTTTTTCTAAAAAATCAAAATTCTTAGGTTACACAATGAAAAAACTTCTTTTTTACTCTCTTAAATCTTGAATTTTAATTAACAAAAAATGAATTCTAAGCAAAAATTTTTGACATTTCTGAGAACTTTTTGAATCAACTAGTATGGTAATTCAAAAAGTTCTCAACAGCTTACTTGAAGCTTTTTGTCTCTTTATTTTGCTGTCCTAGAGAGTTGCATTCGTGAGACTCTTTCTTCACGTGGTAATTGTTAATGTAAATGAACCATAACTATGTAATCCTATTCCTAATAAATTAACTCCAAAATAGCATATCCAAATTATAAGAAAACCGCTAGAAGCGACAATTGCCGAATTTAAACCCTCAAAATTTTTATTTGTTCGAGTATGAAAAAAAATCGCGAATATGGTCCATGTAATAAACGCCCAAGTTTCCTTTGGGTCCCAATTCCAATATGATCCCCATGCTTCATTAGCCCAGACTGCTCCCGAAATAATACCTATAGTTAAAAAAATAAATCCTATACTTATAATCCGATAACTCCAGTCATCTAATTGTTGAATCAATTGAAACCTATAATAATTCTTAGACGAAAGAACGGAAATATTTCTTAAAACATTTTTTCGGTTCGTTATATATTGTATCTCATTAAAGTAAAATGAATCGGGTAATAAATTATTGCTTTTATCAAAAATTCTTATGATTTTTTTAAATCTGATGACTAAAAATGCTACTGATAATAATGATCCACACAAAAGAGCTGCATAGCCCAATATCATCATACTTACGTGCATCATTAACCACTGGGATTGAAGAGCGGGCACTAACATTTCTGATTGATGCATGCCTTTTAAAAGACCTGAAGTGGCAAACCCTTGAGTAAAAAGAGTACTTGGCGCGGTTATTGCGCTTAAATAATTTTTATATTTTTTAAAATACGGAACTATATGAATAGCAGAAAATGCCCATGAAAGAAAGATTAATGATTCATATAAATCACTTAATGGTAAATGTCCACCAAAAAACCAACGAGTAACTAATAATCCTGTTATACAGAAAACAGTAGTTATCATGCCCTTTTCTGACGAATCATAGAGTTCTACGAATTCATCGACCAATAAGATTATCAAATGAATTGTAATTACAATTGACATGACTGAAAAAGATATATGAGTTAATATATGCTCTAAAGCCGAAACTATCATAAAGTAAAAAATAAAATAAAAAAGTTATGGGGGTTCCTCTTTTCGTATATATAATTGAAATTAGGAAATAAAGTCATTATAGGATATATTGTATCCTTTTGAAAATTACAGGATCTAATACCGCTACTCGGACTCGAACCGAGATGCTCTAGCACTGCTTCCTAAGAGCAGCGTGTCTACCAATTTCACCATAGCGGTTTGCTTGAAATTATAATAATCAATTTTTATTTAATCGTCGAGCTTTGAGGCAATACTTTACTTTTTACGAAATATTCAAATTCATGACGAAATTTTTATTTAAGAATAAAAACAAATCAAATTTTATGAATTCCAATTTAAATATTTATTACATTCAATAGATTTATCGAAATATTTTATTGCTTAGTTTTTTATTGTGAAAAGAGTTTTAGTTAGGATTTCGAAACATCATTAGATATTCTATCATATAACAACAAAATTTCTAGTTCTGCTACGTACTTAAAATTGTCTTTACTTTATCCGAAAGCTTCTTTTTTTTTAATAGATTTTTACTATTCGCTTCCTTAATCTATATATTAAATCTGAAAATTATACTCTTTTCATCAAAAAAGCCTATCCGACTTATTTCTATCTTTTTTCATCATATTAAATATATAAAAAAATACATCAATAAAGTTTAAGAACCTAAATTTTTTTTATCCTGAAATTGTTAGTTAGCCTAATATTTAAAAATTATATTAAAAAACCTTTAACTTTTTTTTCGTATAATTTGTCAAACTCAACGAAAAAGTATATCTAATTCAAATTTAATTTGAAAATACAAATGAGACTATTAATTAATTTGTTAAAATAAAAAAAAAAATTAATAATTCTTTACTTTATACCTATGGAAAATATAAAAGAAAAGTGTCAAATAAAATATAACAGTATTTTTTCGAAACATAATGAAAAAAAAGAACTCCGTTTCAAAAGGTACTAGTTAATGGTTGTGAAATGGTTCTGAATAAATAAACAAATAAAATAATTATTTTATTGAATCCAGTAAGGAGCTGCTAACATTATTCGCGCTTCTGTTAAAATTAGCTTTTTTTATTATTACTATCACTATCAAAATTTAATAAACCACTTTTTTTATAATTCTTTAACCTTTCTCTATGTAGATAAAAATTTTTAATTAAAAATAAAAAATTTTAAGTAATTTTTTGAATAATAATGGCTTTATAGTTAGTTATAATAAGTATTTTTTTATTTTCAGTAGTATCTTTATTTGACGAATTCGAACTTTTTGATTTTAATATGTGAATTTTTTTTTTAATTGATAATAATTAAATAATTAAATAAATAATTAAAAATAGAAATATAAAATTGGATTTCATTTTTATATACTTTGTATTTTTTCTTTTTCATTTATTTTCTTTATTGACTGATTTAAAATAAAAAGATATAAGAGCTGATAAATCAGAAACACGAAATAATTAATTAGTAATTAAAAAAGTTTTTGTTATGGAACATATATATCAATATTCATGGATCATACCTTTCCTTACATTACCAGTCCCTATGTTAATAGGAACAGGACTTCTCCTTTTTCCGGTGACAACAAAAAAACTTCGTCGTATGTGGGCTTTTCCAAGTGTTTTATTGTTAAGTATAGTTATGATTTTTTCACTCGATCTGTCTATTCAGCAAATAAATAGCAGTTTTATTTATCAACATATATGGTCATGGACCATCAATAATGATTTTTCTTTAGAGTTCGGACACTTGATTGACCCACTTACTTCTATTTTGTTAATATTAATTACTACAGTTGGAATTATGGTTCTTTTTTATAGTGATAATTATATGTCTCATGATCAAAGCTATTTGAGATTTTTTGCTTATATGAGTTTTTTCAATACTTCAATGTTGGGATTAGT